CTGCTTCAAATACAGTATCAGGGAGCACAGCTTGCGGAACTTCAATATCCACGGGTTTATTAGCTAAATGACAATTGGCACATACAATTCGTCCCGTTGCTTCTCGCGGGTTTTCATAACCCTGCTGCGCAAAAACGGGATATGCATTTGAAATGGATGACCGAGTTATTACATATATCATGATCGATACAGAAATGGATCGAGTCATCCCTTCCTTTACCCAAGAAAAAGCATTTTTATTTTGCATGTCCAATCATTAATTTCGGAGTTTCTACAATAAATTAGATAGGTAACTATACTAGTTACCTATACACGAGTTTGGCATTGTACTAGAATAATTGTACTGGAATATACGATGAATACCTTGAGCAGATGAAAGTATAAGGAATTAAGTAAAATTTTTAATTAAATGCTTAATTTCTATTTATTTATAAAGGAAGAAGGATTCTAATTTTATTGATATGATGAGATCAAATGAGTTCTTTATTCATTCATTGAATGAAAAATTACTACAAGCGAAGGAGATACACGATTTAAATAATGAAAAATCCAATATTTAACAATTGCATCTAGAATAACTGGAAAAATGGAAACAAGACCAGATATAATCTGATTGTTATGATCCAATCCAAAATCGTTGTAAACCAAACCTATCATTAGTTCCCAACCACGGGTCGAGTGAAATCCGACCCATAAATCAGTAACTAAAAGAATCGAAAAAGCTTTTATTGTGTCACTTAAGTTATAGAGGAATTCCTGAACCCAAGAATTCAGAATAATGAGTTCTTCATTACTCAGAATAAAATAACCACTTAGAATAGTGAAACAGATTATATTTGTCGAGAAATGTAAAATGATATGGAGATCATATTCATTGCATGCTTTGACCAATTGTATTGTTTCCTTGTGTATTCCTATATGAAGTTTTTGTATATGTGTTTCCGGGTACTCTTTTATCATTTCATCCAATAGGAATAGTTCTTCTAATTCTATGAATCTTTTTAGAACGTTTTTCTCTTGAATATGATTTAAAAAAGTTTCGGATTGTCTGCTATTCCACCAATAAGTAACCCAAGGTTCCAGACATTTATTAAAAGAGAAAGAGACCCACCAGGGCAAAAATACCATAGATGCAAGATAAGGAAGGGAGGCCAATGCTTTCTTTTTTTTCATTTTGATCTGTGAATTGAATTTTTTTTTAATGAACCTGCTTCATTCGTCGACTTTATCTGATATTTCTCTGAAGCACGAGTTGTATAACAAAGTAGTGACCTCTGGATCTATCCCTTTCCCTTTTTATTTGTAATATATTTAAGATATCTCAATTGGGCAAATTCAAACCAATTTCATTTTCATTTGTTCCTTTCGATAAATACTCCAAAACCCACTTTAAGTAACGAATCAAGTTTCGAGACCAAAAAACTTACATTAATTCTTTCGAAACGAAACCTTTTACTGTATAATCAGAAAAAGGGTATCAATTAAAAATCATGGGCCTAAAAAGATGAATTATGTATTACGAAATACATGTTCGGATAGGTTTGATTAATTTATAGATATAAATTAATATAGATATAAATTAATTATTAGATTAGTTAGTTAGATTAGACTTCTAGTATAAAAGAATCAGGAAACTTGCCTTTTATTAAAAAGGGGAATTAGCAAGTTCTTTTCCCCACCTTGAGAAGATATTTATTCTTTACTTTAGTTCGAGTTCGTTTTAAAGTACTTCCATTGGTATGCGCAAAAAATAGGCTAATTCAGCAGCTTTTTGTTCAATTTCTCGTGGAGTCAAATTCTCATCAGTACGAGTCAAGGGAATGGCTCCTTGGCCCCTGATTTCCATATAAAGGACACGACGAGTATAAAGACCCTCTTTAACCTCTATTCTGATTGATTGGATATCTCTCATAAGGAACCGAAGGAAGATGCGACGATTTATTCCAGGAAATCCCCAACGAAAAATACACACTCTTCCCTCTTTTCTATCGAATCGGTCATAACCGCTACCTACATTCCACGAAATAGTGCACCACAAATAGGAGCTAATGAACAGACCCGCGATCCCATAGAAAGACATCACAACCCCTTGAGGAAAAAAAACGATTTGCTGAGATGGAAATACAGAGATCAAATTCCTACCAAGATAACTGGAAGTTCCAACCACTAAGAATCCTAGTGAACCTAAAAAAAGGATACAGGCCCAGCAAAAATTACTCGTTTTTCGAGATTCCGTTATAAGTTCTATCCATATATGTTCTGATCGCCAATTCATACTATACTGCATTCAGTTGCATTCGATTGGAATTGAGCGAATAACCCAAATAAATTTGACTTTACCTTTCTTGACCCCGAAGTAACTTTCACCAACTAGCACTATTGTTATGTGAAACATCGGGAGTAATTAGTTAGATACATTGACTTTCCATTTTTTATATTCGCTAATTCATTTTGAACCAGCTATATCCACATATACATGCATTTATACAGATATTATATATCCGCATAAAAGTTCTTTCACTTGTGTGTTTGGCAAAAGCCACATATCATGCCATATTACACGAAATAAATATCCGTATTATCATACAGTGTTGAAATATACAGTGTTGAAATCACTTGATAAGATTCATTACCATTGGGTCTAGACAATCTTATTTTTTTGGACATGAAGAAATAAAGAAACCATTGCAATTGCCGGAAATACTAGGCCCACTAAAGGTACAAAAATGGAGGGTAAGTTGAAATCTGTCATAGAATAGATGCCTCGATTTACTATTTCTATCTATTAATATTTCTATCTATTAAAAAGATATCCTCTTATGCTTATTTAGGATATATCTATCATAAGTAATATCAAGTTATTATTATATTGTAAATAATATTATTTATAAGTGATAAATAATATCAACTATAATTCTATTAACTGTATGATTAGATAGAAACTATAATATTTAGAATATATATATATTTAAATAAAATATAATAATGAATATTATAATATAAGTTAAAATAATAATTAATATATTATAAATAAAATAAATAAATAATTATAAATAAAAAACAAAAGAAAAAATATAATTATCCGAAACCTCTGTCTATCTACAAGGAGAACTTATGTCAACAAGGAAAACAATATATATATTGTTTCTTTTAATTACGATTACGATGAATTAAATATTTATTTTTGTTCGCTACAAATAAAATAAGCGAATTTAGTGCTATACTTTAATTTTTGGAACTGTGATTCAAAGGAAAGAAACCGTGGAGTTGCAATAACTCACTCAGAACACCTTTTAAAAGATTACGTGGTACTATTAGGTCGAATAAACCTTTTTCGAATAAATACTCAGATGTTTGTGAACCCTCGGGTACTATCGTATTCAATGTTTGTTCAATTACTCTTTTACCCGCAAATGCAATGGTTGCATTAGGTTCAGCAATAATGATATCTCCTAACATAGCAAAACTGGCTGTTACTCCACCGGTTGTAGGATCTGTAAGAATTGCTACATAGAATAATTTTTTATTTAATTGATAATTATATAAAACAGAAGAAATTTTAGCCATTTGCATCAAGCTCAAACTTCCTTCTTGCATGCGTGCTCCTCCAGAAGCACATACAATAATGACAGGTAGAGATCGATTAGTAGCATATTCGATCAAACGAGTAATTTTCTCGCCTACTACGGATCCCATACTACCCCCCATAAACTGAAACTCCATAACGCCCATAGCTACGGGAATACCATTTAGTTGACCTATGCCTGTTTGAACAGCTTCAGTTAAACCTGTCTTTCTTTGATAAGAATCGATACGATCCATATAAGAATCAGAATCCGGTTCTTCTTCTGAAAAATCGATATGATCTCTATCAGAATCAGAATCCGGTTCTTCTTCAACGGGTGAATCAAATTCAATGGGGTCTACAGATACCATATATTTATCCATGGGATCCCAAGTTCCGGGATCAATCGAAAGTTCAATTCTATCTGAACTACTCATTTTCAAATGATATCCACAAAATTCACAAATATACATTTTTTCACCAAAAAATTGTTTATAATGTAATCCATAACAATTTTCACATTGAACCCATAAATGTTTGAATTTATATAAAGGATTAGGATTATTATTATGATTGGATTCTACTCTAATATCCAAATCATCGATATTTTGACTAGTTCTTATACTAGAACGATCACTCTCACTACTATTTTTATTTTCAGTACAAACGAAATTATAAATGTAACTTTCACTGTAATTGTTGGTACTACTCGAAATAGAACTATTAATACTGACTTCAAAACGAAGATAACTATCAATGCTACTAATAATGTTCTTTTTCCAACTGGATTCAGTATCATTACATGTATGATTCTTTTTCTTAGACTTAGACCCCCTATTCAAATAACTAGAAACAATAATTTCTAGTTCACTCATAAAGGAACTATCATTGTCAACCTCAAAAATATGATTTTCAATATCAAAAAATATAGAGTAACGATCACCATTACTATCCCTAACAAAAAAAGTGTCATCAGAGATCAAACTCCAAATATTCCTGATATCAAATAAATAATCAACATTATTGAAACTATAATTACTAATACTATCAACACTATCTATTGATTTACTCTTATTGAAACTATAATTACTAATACTATCAACACTATCTATTGATTTACTCGGACCACATCTAGGTTCTACCTTCTCATTGGAAAATAAAAAATTGCACCTCTGTTTGAACATAGAAATACCTCCTATTTAATGAAAATACAAAAAATTTTATGAATAATCATTTGACCTTAACTATCAGAATTAAGCATACGAATCTAAGCATTAGAATTGTTAACTAATGAGGAGTAAATATTGAAAGAAAAAATTATCTTTTGTGAAAATTCAAAGTATTACTTCAATATATTGATAGAATCTTTTTCTCAACTTTTGTCTTTAATAAAAAAACACAGCTTTTTCCCATATGATGTATAAAATACCATGAA